ATATCTATTCGAACCCCTTTTACTTGTAGGAGTACATCTTGGATCTGTCGATTATGCTATGGTCGGAGTCCTACTCATGGTGACCTGGTTGAATTGGGGGAAGCCGTAGGTATTATTTCGGGTCAATCTATTGGGGAACCGGGGACTCAACTAACATTAAGAACTTTTCATACCGGTGGCGTATTTACAGGAGGCACTGCAGAACATGTACGAGCCCCTTCTAATGGTAAAATAAAATTCAACGAGAATTTAGTTCATCCCACGCGCACACGTCACGGGCATCCTGCTTTTCTATGTTCGATAGATTTGGATGTAATTATTGAGAGTGAAGATATTATGCATAATGTGATTATTCCACCAAAAAGTTTTCTTTTAGTTCAAAACGATCAATATGTCGAATCAGAACAAGTGATTGCTGAGATTCAGGCGGGAGCATACACTTTTAATTTTAAAGAGAGGTTTCGAAAACATATCTATTCTGATTCAGAAGGAGAAATGCACTGGAGTACTGATGTGTACCATTTAACCGAATTTAAATATAGTAATGTACACCTCTTAACAAAAACAAGTCATTTATGGATATTATCGGGGGGTTCAGGCAGATCGAGTATAGTTCCTTTTTCACTCTACAAGGATCAAGATCAAATGAATATTCATTCTCTTACTCTTTCTGTCGAACCAAGAGAGATTTCTAGACTCTCGCTCTCAGTGAATAATGATCAAGCGAGAGACAAATTATTTCGTTCTGAGTTTTCTTTTAAAAAAGAAGGTGGAATTCTTGAGATGTCTGATTATTCGGGATTTAATAGAATCATAGGTACTAGTCATTATAATCTCATACATCCTGCAATTTTCCACGCGAATTCAGATTTATTGGCAAAAAGACAAAGAAATCAATTTCGTATTCCATTGCACTCGATTCAAGAACAAGAGAAAGAGCTAATGTCCCATTTAGGTATCTTGATTGAAATACCCATAGGGGGTATTTTGCATAGAAATAGTATTCTTGCTTATTTCGACGATCCTCGATATATAAAAAAAAGTTCCGGAATTACTAAATACGGGACTCTGGGGGCGCATTCAATCGTCAAAAAAGAGGACTTGATTGAGTATCGAGGACTCAAAAAAATTAAGACAAAATACCAAATGAAAATAGATCGCCTTTTTTTCATTCCCGAGGAAGTGCATATTTTTCTCGAATCTTCTTACCTAATGGTACGGAATAATAGTATCATTGCAGTAGATACACGAGTCGCTTTAAATATAAGAAGCCGAGTGGGCGGATTGGTCCGAATGGAGAGAAAAAAGGGGGGTATTGAACTAAAAATATTTTCAGGAGATATCCATTTTCCCGGAGAGATCGATAAGATATCCCGACACAGTGGCATCTTGATACCGCCAGAAAGGGAAAAAAAAGAACTTAAGCAAACCACTAAGGAATCAAAAAAATTAAAAAAATGGATCTATGTTCAACGGATCACACCTACAAAGAAAAAGAATTTTGTTTTGGTTCGACCCGTAGTCACATATGAAATAGCGGACGGTATAAATTTAGCAACACTCTTCCCCACGGCTCCGCTGCGGGAAAAGGATAATATGCAATTTAGAGTTGTCAATTATGTACTTTATGGGAAGGGCAAAGCTGCTCGGGCAATTCCTGATACAAGTATTCAATTAGTTCGGACGTGTTTAGTATTGAATTGGGAACAAGACAAAAAAAGTTCTTCCGCCGAAGAGGTTTGTGCTTCCTTTGTTGAAGTACGTACAAATGGTCTAATTCGCGATTTCTTAAGAACCAACTTAGTGAAATCCCAAATTTCATATATCAGAAAAAGGAATCATCCGTCAGTTTTAGGATTGATCTCTGATAATGGTTCCATTCGCACCAACAGCAATCCGTTTTATTCTTTTTTTGGCAAGGCGGGGGTTAAACAATCACTTAGCCAAAATAAAGGAACTATTCGTACGTTGTTGAATAAAAATAAGGAATGCAGATCTTTGATAATTTTGTCATCATCTAATTATTTTCGAATGGGTCCATTGAACGATGTAAAATATCCCAATTTGATAAAACAATCAATTCCAACTCAAAAAGATTCTCTAACCCCAATTAGAAATTCATTGCGGCCCTTAGGAACAGTCCTTCAAATTGCGAATTTTTATTCATTTTACTATTTAAAAACTCATAATTATCGCTCGGTAACTAAATATTTAAAGCTTGACAATTTAAAACAGACTCGTCAAGTACTTAAATATTATTTAATGGACGAAAAGGGAGAAATTTCTAATCCTGATACAGGCAGTAAGATCATTTTGAATCCATTTAATTTGAATTGGTATTTTCTCCATCATAATTATTGTGATGAAATGCCCCCGATAATTAGTCTTGGGCAGTTTCTTTGTGAAAATCTATGTATAACCAAAAACGGACCAGACTTAAAATCTGGTCAAGTTTTAATTGTTAAAGGTAACTCTGTAGTAATACGACCAGCTAAACCTTATTTGGCTACTCCTGGAGCTACTGTTCATGGGCATTATGGAGAAATCCTTTACCAAGGGGATACATTAGTTACATTTATATATGAAAAATCGCGATCTGGTGATATAACGCAGGGTCTTCCAAAAGTAGAACAAGTGGTAGAAGTGCGTTCTCTTGATTCAATATCGATGAACCTAGAAAAGAGAGTTGAGGGTTGGAACGCGCGTATAACAAGAATTCTTGGGATTCCTTGGGGATTCTTGATTGGTGCTGAGCTAACTATAGTGCAAAGTCGTATCTCTTTGGTTAATAAGATCCAAAAGATTTATCGATCGCAGGGGGTGCAGATCCTTAATAAGCATATAGAAATTATTGTACGTCAAATAACATCAAAAGTCTTGGTTTCAGAAGACGAAATGTCTAATATTTTTTTACCCGGCGAACTGGTTGGATTGTTACGAGCGGAACGAACGGGGCGCGCTTTGGAAGAAGTGATCTGTTATCGAACTATATTATTGGGAATAACGAGAGCATCTCTGAATACTCAAAGTTTTATATCCGAAGCAAGTTTTCAAGAAACCACGCGAGTTTTAGCAAAAGCAGCTCTCCGGGGTCGTATCGATTGGTTGAAGGGCTTGAAGGAAAACGTTGTTCTGGGGGGAATAATACCCGCGGGTACCGGATTCAAAGGATTAGTGCACTGTTCAAGGCAGCATAACACCATTCTTTTGGAAAGACAAAAACAAAAAAGGAATTTTTTTGGGGGGGGAATGAGAGATATTTTCTCACACCACAGAGAATTATTTGACTCTTGCATTTCAACGACTTTACATGATACATCACATGATACATCAGAGCAATTACGAGAGGGTTTAATAAGTCCTAGGGGCGGATTCTTTTAATTATTTGTGATCGTTTGATTTCTTAATGGTAAGAAAAAAGCATAATAATGAATAGAAAGTAATGAATGGACCGGATCGGGTGTGTATCAACGGTAAATCTCTGGTAGAAGAGAAGGTTCCCTTGGAACAATTATTTATTTCAGGTCAGGGCGCCTCGTCTCTTAAGAAAAAAAGTGGGGGAGAAATGGCAAGAAGATATTGGAACATCCATTTGGAAGAGATGATGGAAGCCGGAATTCATTTTGGTCATGGTACTCGGAAATGGAATCCTAGAATGGCACCTTATATATCTGCAAAACACAAAGGTATTCATATTACAAATCTTACTCGAACTGCTCGTTTTTTATCAGAAGCTTGTGATTTAGTTTTTGATGCAGCAAGTAGAGGAAAACTATTCTTAATTGTTGGTACTAAAAATAAAGCAGCTGATTCAGTCGCGCGAGCTGCAATAAAGGCTCGGTGTCATTATGTTAATAAAAAATGGCTCGGTGGTATGTTAACGAATTGGTCCACTACAGAAACGAGACTTCACAAGCTCAGGGATTTGAGAACGGAACAAAAAAAGGGGAGATTTGACAGTCTTCCCAAAAGGGGTGCCGCTATTTTGAAGAGAGAATTATCACGCCTGCAAACGTATCTGGGGGGGATTAAATATATGACGAGGGTACCCGATATTGTAATTATCGTTGATCAGCACGAAGAATATAGGGCTCTTCGAGAATGTATCACTTTGGGAATTCCAACAATTTGTTTAATCGATACAAATTGTGATCCCGATCTTGCAGATATTTCGATTCCAGCAAATGATGACGCTATAGCTTCAATCCGATTAATTCTTAACAAATTAGTATTCGCTATTTGTGAGGGTAGCTCTAGCTATATACGAAATCGTTGATTAATAATAAGATAAGTAAATGAGTTTGGTAACTCCATGGATTTATGGCTTGGGTACTATTCCTAAATCACACAAAAGAAAAGAAACAAAAACTGGTGGATATTATGTAATTAACAGATATTCAAAATATACAATTAAAATATACAATTCAATACAATTCAAGTAGACAAGTCGAAAAGAAGATGGTTGAATCAAAATAATTCCTTTTTAATTTCTATTTCGGTCAGAGGTCAATATGAATGTTCTATCATGTTCCATCAACACACTGAAGGCGTTATACGATATATCCGGTGTGGAAGTAGGCCAACATTTCTATTGGAAAATAGGCGGGTTCCAAGTCCACGCCCAAGTACTTATTACTTCTTGGGTTGTAATTGCTGTCTTATTAAGTTCAGCCTTTCTAGCCGTTCGGAATCCACAAACCGTTCCAACTGCTAGTCAAAATTTCTTCGAATATGTCCTTGAATTCATTCGAGACGTGAGCAAAACTCAGATTGGAGAAGAATATGGTCCATGGGTTCCCTTTATTGGAACTATGTTTCTTTTTATTTTTGTTTCGAATTGGTCAGGTGCTCTTTTACCGTGGAAAATCATCGAGTTGCCTCATGGGGAGTTAGCCGCCCCCACGAATGATATAAATACTACCGTTGCTTTAGCTTTGCTCACGTCAGTAGCATACTTCTATGCGGGTCTTTCAAAAAAGGGATTAAGTTATTTCAGTAAATACATTCAACCGACTCCAATTCTTTTACCCATTAACATTTTAGAAGATTTCACAAAACCCTTATCACTTAGTTTTCGACTTTTTGGGAATATATTAGCCGATGAATTAGTAGTTGTTGTTCTTGTTTCTTTAGTCCCTTTAGTGGTTCCTATACCTGTCATGTTCCTTGGATTATTTACAAGCGGGATTCAAGCTCTTATTTTTGCAACTTTAGCTGCGGCTTATATAGGCGAATCTATGGAGGGACATCATTGACTCGTTTTCAAAATTGTCTTTTTTTTTTGTAGCTTAGAACAAGGCAATGTATGCGTAACTCAAGATAATCGATTTAGGAAATATACATATAAAAAAAAAATCAACAAATACAGAATATACGACTCTTGGTCGTATAAAAAAAATTACGATATTGGAAAATTGTAGGAAAGAGATCAAAAAAAAGATTTTTTTTTACTAAAATTACTCTTTGTCCTTATTATATCATACTCCCCGTCAACCAATATTCTCTTTATATTGTTTTGTTCATTCAATTCCAATAGCAAATATCAAGAGTGATAATTTCAATAAAAATTCTTATAGTATAACAGAAACAGAACAGACGATTGATAAAAAAAAAAAAGAAACGAAAGATGCTTTCTAAAATGATTCCCCTTTTAGTTGATTTTAGTCAATTCTTCAATTCAAGGATTGAACAAAAGAAAATATAATAAATAAGAAATTGCATGTCCATACCTCAATAAAATACTAATTTGTAGTTGTATGCAAGGATTCGTCCCAATGAATTTGTCTAGTTCGCTTGTAGACATGTTGTATAATGATAACGAAAAGGAATAGAAAAAAAATTTCTAAAAAAAGAGAGTCATAAAAACCGGGGTGATTGGGCCAGGGGGACCCATTTGGGTATATGGAATAAAATGCCAACTCGTGTGGATTTATTGAAAAGGGGTTCTAGAATACGATTGACTTTAAGAGACGAGTAATACTTTGAATCCAAGATATGAATAGTTGGTTTACGTTCTGGAAGAAAGACATGTATATGGGATATTAGATATTGCTAGTTATATATGAACTAAAGATATATCTAATCACCTTACTTTTGTGACTCTTATGAATTTTGATAAGGATTCCAATAGAACATGTTGGATTTCGTCTTTGCTTTGACTGGGAATTGAATCACTAAAAAAAAAGAGATAAAATAAAGAAAACGAACGAAGAATTAAAAAAAAGGTTCCGAAAAAAGAAATGAAAGAAGAAAAGTCAAATTCGTATGGATTTACAAAAATTCTGTGTTGTGCCCGTGTGGATCGGAACTAAAAAAGGGATATTAAATTTGATGGTTCAAAAATAATATTATTATTACTCCAATTCGGAGTTTTTAGTTATTTCGGCTGGGCGAATCCTAGTGACGGAATAATTAAGTCATAATTCATTGTACAATTGTATCATTAACGATTTCTTTACTTTTTCTTTATTTTAGTGCGAGGAACTTATCATGAATCCACTGATTTCTGCCGCTTCCGTTATTGCCGCTGGGTTGGCTGTTGGGCTTGCTTCTATTGGACCTGGGGTTGGTCAAGGTACTGCTGCGGGCCAAGCAGTCGAGGGGATTGCGAGACAACCCGAGGCGGAGGGAAAAATACGAGGTACGTTATTGCTTAGTCTGGCTTTTATGGAAGCTTTAACTATTTATGGGCTGGTTGTAGCCTTAGCACTTCTATTTGCGAATCCTTTTGTTTAATCCTATAAATAGGAAAGGAAATTGACTTATTTTTTTCTCGTATTTAGTATATCTGTCTGTCGGGCTTTTTTCGAATTCTATCAAGATTTAACTCCTACAATTGCAAGGACTTATTTGAGGATTAAAAATAAAAAATAAGCATACCAATTCGCTTTTTTCTTTCCCTTTCTTAGTCTAACTTAGTCTAAAGCTCTTTTTAAGGGATGTTGCAACAAACGCAAACGGGGGGTTTTGCAATTGATAGAAGTCCCGGTCCCTAATACTCTAATACTAAAAAGTATCTTTTTTAGCGGGAATCCCCAATTGCTAATTCAAAGAAAGGGTTTCGAAATAAATTTTTGACTCGGTGTCGAAATAGGAAAATTACTAAAAAAAAACAAAGAAATAAAAAAAAAATATCTAAATATTATGGAATTACGTAGAAAAAAAACGCAATTCTTTGTTTTTTTCTATCTAAAAGAGGAGATCATATGAAAAATGTAACCTATTCGTTCGTTTCTTTGATTCACTGGCCATTCGCCGGGAGTTTTGGGTTTAATACCGATATTTTAGCAACTAATCCAATAAATCTAAGTGTAGTGATTGGTGTATTGATCTTTTTTGGAAAGGGAGTGTGTGCGAGTTGTTTATTTCAAGAATAGGCTGGACCCAACCAGCTGCACCTTTTTTTCGTTATAACTAAGGACCAAAGGGAAGGGGTGCATGATTCCGCGAATTACTTCTGAATCAATTTCAAATCATATTTAAGAACCATAGCATTTCGTG